TCTTCGGGGATGATTCCGTACTACAGTTCGGTGGAGGAACTTTAGGACACCCTTGGGGAAATGCACCCGGTGCAGTAGCTAATCGAGTGGCTTTAGAAGCATGTGTACAAGCTCGTAATGAGGGGCGTGATCTTGCTCGTGAAGGTAATGATATTATTCGTGAAGCTAGCAAATGGAGCCCTGAACTAGCCGCTGCTTGTGAAGTATGGAAAGAGATCAAATTTGATTTCGACCCAGTGGATAAGCTAGATAAAGAGACAAAATAAGTGCGCATAATTCAGCAGTCCCTGTTTGTTCTCCTAATTGATTGCAATGAAACTTGGCCCAATCTTTTTTTTAAGAAAAGATTGGGCCGAATAGAATAAAGAACGAACATGTTATACTAATCCTATACTATGAATGAGGGTATTTGCATATATATGTACAGACCTTACCATATACAAGTATATACAACATAAGATCGAAGACTAATCTATTTCTATTATTTATTGAAGACTAATCTATTATTTATTATTTATTGTTGGAGCCATAGGCTTAATTATGTATCCTTAGGACTGGATTGGTGGATCATTTTATATTCAGGCCATAGATCAAGGATCAAGCCAAGGGAAAGATCCCTTCTACCCCCATCCTTTATATTGATATTGTCTTTTTCGTTCCCTGTTGTAATAAACAAATTTATTATTTGACTGTATGACACGAGATTCTACGAGAATCTATTTCAAATTTATGGGAAGAAGCAACTATGTATCTTTTTGATGAGAATTTAAAGTTTTTTAAGAAACCTCTCCTTAGATTTTTTTTTGAGGAAAAGATTCTATCATAATATATATTGAAATATTGAAATGATTAACTGGATTCCCCAACAGGAGAAGAATCCTTTCTTTCTTTTCAAGACTCGCTCGTTTTTAATTAAAAATTTGAATGATTGGATAATATGCTTCATTTGAATTCTGAATGATAAAAAAAAAATAGTAAAATGATTTTTTTATTCATCGAATGACTATTCATATATTAGGTATTAAGTTTTCATCAAATAGGGGGCAGAAAGGCTCTATGGAAAAATGTTGGTTCAATTCGATCTTGTCTAACAATAAGTTAGAACATAGGTGTGGACTAAGTAAATCAATGGATAGTCTTGATGATATTGGACATACTAGTGGAAGTAATGAACCTATTCTAAATGATGCGGAGAAAAGGATTCCTAGTTGGAGTGATAGTGGCAGTTATAGTTTCGGTAATATTAATTATCTAGATTATTTAGATGATACTTTTTTAGTTAAAAATAGTAATGGTGACAGTTATTCTGTATATTTTGATATTGAAAATCAGATTTTTGAGATTGACAATGCTAATTCTTTTTTGAATGAACTAGAGATACTTTTTTATAGTTATTTGAATAGTGAGTCTAAGAATAGCAATTACTACTATTATTATTCCATGTATGATATTCAATCTAATTGGAATAATCACATTAATAGTTGCATTGATAGTTATCTTCGTTTTGAAATCAGTCTTAATAGTGACATTTACAGTGGTATCGACAGTTACATTTATAGTTTCATTTGTACAGAAAGTCAAACTATAAGTAGTATTGAAAGTGAAAATTCGAGTAGTACTAGTAGCAGTTATCTCAATGAAAGAGGAAGATCTAATGATTTCGATATAAATACAAAATACAGAGAGTTATGGGTTCAATGCGAGAATTGTTATGGATTAAATTATAAAAAATTTTTTTGGTCAAAAATGAATATTTGTGAACACTGCGGATATCATTTGAAAATGGGTAGTTCAGATAGAATCAAACTTCTTATTGATCCTGACACTTGGGAGCCTATGGATGAGGATATGGTCTCTATGGATCCCATTGAATTTCATTCAGAAGAGGAACCTTATACAGATCGCATCTTTTTTTATAAAAAAAAAACGGGTTTAACTGAAGCTGTTCAAACGGGCATAGGTCAACTAAATAGTATTCCCATAGCAATTGGAGTTATGGATTTTCAGTTTATGGGAGGTAGTATGGGATCCGTAGTAGGTGAGAAAATAACCCGTTTGATCGAGTATGCTATTAATCGATCTCTACCTGTCATTATTGTGTGTGCTTCTGGAGGAGCACGCATGCAAGAAGGGAGTTTGAGCTTGATGCAAATGGCTAAAATATCTTCTGCTTCATATGATTATCAATCAAATAAAAAGTTATTCTATGTATCAATCCTTACATCTCCTACAACTGGCGGAGTTACAGCAAGTTTTGGTATGTTGGGAGATATCATTATTGCTGAACCTAATGCCTATATTGCGTTTGCGGGCAAAAGAGTAATTGAACAAACATTGAAAAAGACAGTACCTGACGGTTCACAAGAGGCTGAGTATTTATTCGATAAGGGCTTATTCGACCCAATCGTACCACGTAATCTTTTAAAAGGTGTTCTCAGTGAGTTATTTCAACTACAGGGTTTCCTTCCCTTGAATCAAGATTAAAAAAAAAATATTTTAATTTCAAATTAAAAAGGGGTTGAAATTCTTCATTTTAAAATGGAAGTATAGCACTAGGTTCAGTTATTTTGATTTGTAGCGAATAAGCATTTAGTTTATTGTAATCAAAAAAACCAAACTAGGAAGATGGTGTTTTCTTTTGGGACATCAGTTATAAGTGTAGTAAGAGTCAGAAGTTTTGGATAATTACTTTTTTACCCGAATCCATTTTTTTATTCTACCCCCCTTCCTGATTAGGAATAAGCATCTTTCTATCGACAAGATAAAAAAGAGTTTCTTTCTCCTTCTGAGAAATCGGGTAAATCAAAAAAAATTTATCCCTACTTTAATGACATATTCATATTATAGAACAACGAAAAATATATAAAAAAATATAGAAAAAAAAATAAAATATAAAAACAAATCAAATTCAAATATAGAATATATAATCAAATAATCAAACTAAGAAGAATATAAGAATGAATATAGAATGATAATAAAGAATAATAAGAATATAGAATATAAATTATTTCTATTTACCGAGAACCCCTGTTTTTCACTAGGAATCCCTGTTTTGTTTGTTGGATAAGATTGGTTAAAGTCGCGAATTCATAAAAAATTCTTTTCTTTAAAAACAAACAAAGGTTTTTTGAAAGAAAAGATATAAATAAAATTAAGGATGGGAAAAGAAGAATAAAATTTATGAAAGTGGACTGTCATACATATTCGTGTAGAAAGAGGAATAGGTAAACTTCATTTAGTTCTACATTCCTTATTCCTTGTACTTATTTATTTTTATTATTAAGTACTTTAATATTAAGAATATTAAGATTATATTCATATTTTTTATAATAGGTAGACGTATCATAAGATATCTTTATAATTATAATAGGTACAAATATGAAATCGAGGTACCCGTTCTATGATAGATTTTAACTTTCCCTCTATTTTGGTTCCTTTAGTGGGCCTAGTCTTTCCGGCAATCGCAATGGCTTCTTTATCTCTTTATGTCCAAAGAAATAAGATTGTCTAAAAATGATGGGACCAAATCTCATCAATTTATTTCAACGCTGGATCATCATACAAATACTTTTTTAGTGTAATATGGTAGGATATATGATATGATATGCGGCCTTTCCGAAAACAAACGGAAAAATTGTTATGTATACTGATGCATAATATATGCATTAATGTATGTATATGCGGTTATAGCTTAATCAATATCAATTAAATTCAAAATGATCAGCAAATATTTTTTTAAAATCTTTGAAATAGAAACTCAATGTATCTAACCAATTATTCCTAATGGTTCATGTCAGAATACTGCTAGTTGATGGAAGTTATTTCGGAATCAAGCAAGAAAAGTCAAATCTATTTGGGTTATTTTCTCAATTCTAATCGAATGCAACTGGATCTAGTATAGTATGAATTGGCGATCAGAACATATATGGATAGAACTTATAACGGGGTCTCGAAAAACAAGTAATTTTTGCTGGGCCTGTATCCTTTTTTTAGGTTCACTAGGATTCTTAGTGGTTGGAACTTCCAGTTATCTTGGTAGGAATCTGATATCCGTATTTCCTTCTCAGGAAATTGTTTTTTTCCCACAAGGGATCGTGATGTCTTTCTATGGGATCGCAGGTCTATTCATTAGTTCTTATTTGTGGTGCACAATTTCATGGAATTTAGGTAGTGGTTATGACCGATTCGATAGAAAAGAAGGGATAATGTGCTTTTTTCGTTGGGGATTCCCTGGAAAAAATCGTCGCATCTTCCTTCGTTTCTTTCTGAAAGATATCCAATCAATCAGAATAGAGGTGGGAGAGGGTCTTTTTACTCGTCGTGTCCTTTATATGGAAATCCGGGGTCAAGGAGCCATTCCCTTGACTCGTACTGATGATAATTTTAATCCACGAGAAATTGAACAAAAAGCTGCCGAATTGGCCTATTTCTTGCGAGTACCAATTGAATGAAATGAACTGAAGAAGAAATCTCAGCATGAGAGAAGAACTTACTAATTATCTTTTTAAGACAACTGCAGCTTCTTAAAAATGTTCATTCCGACAAAGGATGCTATATTCTATTTTACCGTTCCGTTGAGGCAGCAGTTCACATACATTATACATCTCAAATACAAATAAAAAAACCAGGAGGACGCATAAAGAATAAAAAAAATATAAAATATAATAATTATATAATTATTAATTATAATATAATAATAATTTAGATATAATATATATTAAGTATTAAGAATTTAAGTATTAATATAAACTATAAACTATAAACTATTTGTACACCAAAAGTACACCAAAATATACGCATATACATGGTCCCCAGCTTAACTCTTTTATACTAATTAAAGGTCTAATAAGTTTCATTAAGAAGTCTAATATAAGTTAAGTATAGATTCATCAAATATCTTACCTTTTGTTTTCGTAAAAACAGAATTCTTCCTTTTAGTTCCCTGATTTTGAATTGATACCCTATCCCCGTGCTGCGATTAAAAAGTTAAATCTTTCGAATTCGAAATAGAAATAAAAGAATTAAAGGATCTGGTAGGGTTCGTCTTAAAATAAAAATAATATTCGTTACTTAAAATGGATTTTCGAGTCTTCATCGAAAGGAATAAATGAAGATGGAATTGGTTACAATTTTCCTAATTGGTATTTCTGGAATCTGGAAAGAATATTTACTTCTTTTTTTTTTCATTCGAAAAGGTCCCTTCTTCGATGTTCTATTCTAGATACAAAGACTTAATTCTGACACAAAAACAAAAATAGGAAAAGACCCATAAATTCGATACCTTTCTTTCAGTACAATCAATACAATGGCAAACTTGTGGATAGGGAATTCTACTAGCTACCTATCGAATTTATTGTAGAAATTCCGGGATCTATGATTGGACTATGCAAAATAGAAATACTTTTTCTTGGGTAAAAGAACAGATGACTCGATCCATTTCTTTATCGATCATGATATATGTAATAACTCGAGCATCTATTTCAAATGCATATCCCATTTTTGCGCAGCAGGGTTATGAAAATCCACGAGAAGCGACTGGTCGAATTGTATGTGCCAATTGCCATTTAGCTAATAAGCCCGTGGATATTGAAGTTCCGCAAGCTGTACTTCCTGATACTGTATTTGAAGCAGTTGTTCGAATTCCTTATGATATGCAACTGAAACAAGTTCTTGCTAATGGTAAAAAGGGAGCTTTAAATGTGGGAGCTGTTCTTATTTTACCCGAGGGATTCGAATTAGTCCCCCCCGATCGTATTTCTCCCGAAATGAAAGAAAAGATGGGCAATCTTTCTTTTCAGTCTTATCGTCCTAATAAAAAAAATATTCTTGTGATAGGTCCTGTTCCCGGTCAGAAATATAGTGAAATCGTCTTTCCCATTCTTTCTCCCGACCCTGCTACGAAAAAAGACGTTCACTTCTTAAAATATCCTATATATGTAGGTGGGAACAGAGGAAGGGGTCAGATTTATCCTGATGGTAGCAAGAGTAACAATACAGTTTATAATGCTACATCAGCCGGTATAGTAAGCAGAATAGTACGTAAAGAAAAGGGGGGGTATGAAATAACCATAATTGATGCATTAGATGGACGTCAAGTGGTTGATATTATACCTCCAGGACCAGAACTTCTTGTTTCAGAAGGTGAATCCATCAAGCTTGATCAACCATTAACAAGTAATCCAAATGTAGGAGGGTTTGGGCAGGGAGACGCAGAAATAGTGCTTCAAGATCCATTACGAGTCCAAGGCCTTTTGTTCTTCTTGGCATCTGTGATTTTGGCACAAATCTTTTTGGTTCTAAAAAAGAAACAGTTTGAAAAGGTTCAGTTGTACGAAATAAATTTATAGATCTAGAGATTCCTTAAACTTGTCAATTGATAGAATTATGTATTGTATGATTCAAAAATTATGTAAGCCTTTTACTTTTTTTTTATTTTTTTATACTGTTTTTTCTTTTGTGAGATGTCTGAAACTCATTACTTGTATACTATTCCTAATAATAGAAAAAAAGCATACAAAGGAATAGAATACAAGGCAAAGACGGGAAAAATGAAAGTAAAAAAGATTTCTATAAAGTCTTTTTAGTCTTCCTAATCTTCTATTCGATACAAGACGACACAAGAAAGGTATTTTTCTTGTGTCGTCTTGTATCGAAAGAATCGTGTTTTTTCTCCTGTTCGCCAAGGATTCTTATCCCTAGTTATCTTTTACAGGTATATCTTAACTTCTTTTTTTTTGTTTAGATTCATAACAGTAATGGACAAACAGAAACAAAAAAGGGGGAAGTGAAGGGAGAGTAATTCATTGAACAAATAGAACTTATTCAATGATTCAATTCACTTCAACTTATAACTTAGTAAAATTATTCAAACAAAAAAAGACTTTTCTTGTTTTGTTCCGACTGAAAAGAGGATTAAATCTTTACGTATATCTAAATACTTCTTTATTATCTCATTACAGTTCTTATTTTATCCCTTTTTTTATTTTCTATATATTTCTATATATAAATATAAAAATAAAATAAAAAATATTTCTTTTTATCATTCGTTTTTTATTTGTTTTTTAGTAAATAAAAGATTTGCAGGATGTTTCATACCGATAAATCCACACGTATTGGATTATTCATAAAATCGATGGATTTCTACTTTGAATCAGTCAATATATTCAATTTTTCAAAAAAATTATAAGAAAAAAGGAATAGAGTGAAACATCAGAGCAAAGGATCCCTTTTGTCATTTCTACGAATAGAGTATTTGTATTATGTTGACTAAGGTTCTATACGTTTTGGAATAGGCCAAAGCCTCGCTCTAAGAGTAAGAACTCGGGGGGTATGGCCCCCCTGAGTTCTTACTATTTCATGTTTACAATCTAATCTGGTTCATATGATTATTACAGAGATGAACCCAACCCGGAATAGGAGCCATAAAAGAAAATACCTATTAAACCGATCACAAGAATACCAGTTACAGTACCTATCAGCCAAAGAGGAATCCTTCCAGTA